TTTATTTTTTCCTGGATTTTGATCAATTAAAAATCACATGATGACATATATATTTATATATTTTTTTATTTTAATTCGAGGATTTAATTCGAGGAATGCTTTATTCTATTTCAAATAATATTTTTTTTATGATTTTTTATAAAGAGAGTGTTATAAAGAAAAAAAATAGATAATGAATAGTAAAATAAAAAATCACTTCTTTTGAACAATAGATGTCTTTCACATCCAATAGAATAATAAGTAATCTCTTAATTTTCAAATGGCAGTTCCAAAAAAACGTACTTCTATATCAAAAAAACGTATTCGTAAAAATATTTGGAAAAAGCAAGGATATTTGGCGGCTTTAAAAGCTTTTTCATTGGGTAAATCTCTTTCCACCGGGCAGTCAAAAAGTTTTTTTGTGCGACAAACAAATAAGTAATAAAAAATTGTGAGAATCTGAATATACATGACTCAAAAGTTGGCAATTTTAATTTAGATATCAGGAATATAAAATGAATGGTTTCCATTACCCATTTTTTTTTTGAAAAACGAAAAACACAGGATATAAAGGTTTACCTTTTTTTAGTATATTTAGTATCTTTTTTATGAACGCAATTTAAGATTTTACTCATTGATCTACTTAACAATAGTTCCATTTTTTCTTTGTTCGCCTATTTCTATATTAACTATATAAAGATAAAGAACTGATACAAGACAAGATCTTTAGCCAAAATAACTGAATCCTTGATTTCAAACTTTTTTGTAAATTTAGAAATTATTATTTCTCTGAATTACTAACCTAATATATAAAAAAAATTTTTAGTTGGTATATTAACTATGAAAAATGTATAAAATTTAAGTGATTTAAAAGAAATCCTATTTTTTGGGGTTTATTAATAAAATGAAACACGATAAAGATAAATTATAAGTGAATCAGTAAAAAATACAAAAAAGTAAAAAGGAGAAAAGACTTTTTTGAGTTCTATCCCCTATCCGGGGGTAGAACTAGTTAGTTACAACGAGTCAATTCTCGAAGAGGATAAAATCCACGAAAATTCCAAGTTAAATAAAAGCGGTCCTCTAAACTAAAAAAAAAACAATCAAATTGATGAAGAAAAATTCATAGGAATTTGATTGTTTTTTAAAAAGTATTCTAAAAGTATTCTATTGAATTTACTTTATTCAGTCTCGACTATTGAATAGAAATACGCTATTATAAATTTGAGTAAGCCGCTATGGTGAAATTGGTAGACACGCTGCTCTTAGGAAGCAGTGCTAGAGCATCTCGGTTCGAGTCCGAGTGGCGGCATGCCCTCTTCTAAAAAACAGAAAATAGATTCTATAATAAATTAAATTAGTAATTGCCGCTTCATAATTAAAGGACCGCTTACTTTATATTTTTAATTTTTATGATATTTTTAACTTTAGAACATATATTAACTCATATTTCCTTTTCGATTGTTTCAATTGTAATTACAATTCATTTAATAACCTTATTCGTCGATGAAATCGTAAAACTATCTGATTTGTCAAAAAGAAGCATGATCGTGACTTTTTTATGTATAACAGGATTGTTAGTCATTCGTTGGATTTATTCGGGACATTTTCCATTAAGTAATTTATATGAATCATTAATCTTTCTTTCATGGAGTTTCTCCATTATTCATATTGTTCCATATTTCAAAAAAAAGAAAAATTATTTAAGTGCAATAACTGCACCAAGCGCTCTTTTTACACAAGGCTTTGCTACTTCAGGTCTTTTAACTGAAATACATCAATCCGAAATATTAGTACCCGCTCTCCAATCTGAGTGGTTAATAATGCACGTAAGTATGATGGTATTGGGTTATGCGGCCCTTTTATGCGGATCATTATTATCAGTAGCGCTTCTAGTCATTACATTTCGAAAAGACATAACACTTTTTTATAATAAAAACCGTTTATTAAATTTCAATGAATCTTTTTACTTTGGTGAAATTCAATGCATGAATAAAAAAAGCAATGTTTTTGGAAATACTTATTTTTTTTCTGCTAAAAATTATTACAGGTCCCAATTGATTCAACAATTGGACCATTGGGGTTATCGTGTTATTAGTATAGGGTTTATCTTTTTAACCATAGGGATTCTTTCGGGAGCAGTATGGGCTAATGAGGCATGGGGTTCATATTGGAATTGGGACCCAAAAGAAATTTGGGCATTTATTACTTGGACCGTATTCGCGATTTATTTACATAGTCGAACAAATAAAAAATTGACCCCTGCAAATTCTGCTGTTGTGGCTTCTATTGGCTTTCTTATAATTTGGATATGCTACTTTGGGGTCAATCTGTTAGGAATCGGGCTACATAGTTATGGTTCATTTATATTAATGTCTATGTCTAATTAATGTCTAAAGAAAGTCTCTAACGAATATCAACAAAATAGAACGCATATAAAAAAAATATAAAAAATTTGTGTAAGTCAGCGAGAACCATATGAATCACTACACTACTTGATTCATATGGTTCTCACAAAAAC